CGACTACCCATTCAGTGACTTTGGCACTGGACGTTCCCAAAATGGGTACTATCGGGTCGGGTGAATTCAATAATAGACGCCTGGTGGCATTCCAGCTTTCCTTCTCCTTTCAGGACCTATCCGAAAGAGAATCCAGTACTTCTCGGTCGGGAATATCTGAATAGGGCGAACCGCCTCGTGGATATCTTTGCTTCGAAACAAAAACAATTAGAATTAGGCTCGGTCAACTGGAATGTCTATTATCCATATAGGGGATCTTCCAATCGGGAAGATCCATCGACCTGAGACGAAGAGAAAGGTCTATCTATTTTATTTAGTTATTCAGTTAAACCAATGATTCGTTATTGGAGCAGATAGCAAAAACCATTTCATCCGACATGCGTATTTTTGATTTTCCAATGGATTTACATCTTTCATTAATGGAAATTTTTTGATGTAGTGAGTAATAGCTCTGGTTGTTCGCTGTTCAAGAATTCTTGTTTAGGCAGTTCATACCATCCATACATAGTGTTTTGATCTAAGATTTCAATTCTTCCATGTTTCAGCAGTAGCATATTCTTCCATGGAGCTAAGGTCCATGGAAGAAAGAGGTGTTTCCGCGACTCTACCGCCCAGTCAATTCCGTTCCACTTAATCCCTATTTCATGACCACATATCTTTCCGGCTAAGTAATGGGAAACCCTTCTCCTGTTACATGAATCCAATTTTCATTTCATCCGGGAAAAGCCATCTTTTTCTCAACAATGTCTTTGCCATTTGATCCAATAGCCTTCCGTTAGATAGGAACAGATTTGATAAATACTGATAACTCTCAGATGGAGTATTAGAACGGGAAAATCCAAATGAACTATTGGCTCTAAGCCATCTCTGGCGATGAATCAAGAATTCGAAGTGCTTTTCTTTCCTATTCTTGATAAACCAGCTTTGAGATAGAGATGTAATAGGATCTTGGGAAATAAAAACAATAAGCCCCTTTAACATCTCTTCATCTTCATCTGCAAAGAATTCTCGATGTAAAAACACAGAGACAGAGGGCTCATCTTGGAATAGGAAAAAGAGTGGATCCGGGGGGTCCCAAATGAATCGGCTTATTCGAAAAAAGCCTTGTTCTTTGGAAGATCTAGCTCGTGCCTGGTACTGCATGGTTCCACTCTGCAAGAACTCCGAATCCTTCTCTTGAAGCTCATCCTTCTCTTGAAGCTCATCCTTCTCTTGAAGCTCATCCTCCTCATCATCAATGAGCCCCCGCCCGGCCCAATAGGGAAATCCCAAATCATCGGGCCTTTCGATACAATCAAATAGAAAGCCCCAAGGGCGCCATATTCTAGGAGCCCAATCTATGTGATCGAAGAAATCCTCCTCTATTTCCCCTTCTTCAACCTCCGATTCGTATTTTTGATAGAGAAATCTCTGATCAACGATAGAACGAGATCCATTTTGTATCATATATAAGGGATTCCTTGGTTCGGGCCGAAGAAGGAATGTCACTCGATCATTATCAAACTGACTGTAATCTCTTTCTGTCCGCGAGTATACCATCAGAGCGCCTTCTATTTCTACTAGGCCATGAACTAGATCAGAATCATTCTCAACGAACCGATAAGAAGCGATCCTATTTTTTTCATCGGGTCCGGGTAGAGACCAAAGGTCTTGAGCGACCGATCCGGCAGAACAACTCAAAAGATAAAGAAGTATCGTTAATTTCTTCATGCTCGTTCCAAGTTCGAAGTACCATTTGTACAAATAAGGATCCCCTTCGTCACACAATTGCTTCTTTATATAGATAGATATAGGATCTATGAGGCAATTACCTAGAAGTACTTTTTGTGCAACAGCCCTTCCTATCTGATAGAAAAGGATCCCGTGATCCTGAACCGGTATTACATGGGCTCGCAAATCCCAAGTTTGTCTATGAAGAGCTAATCTAATTGTATTAGTGTCTAGAATTGATTTCTTCTGTGTAATACTAATTGATAGGGCCTCATTGGCAAGTGCTGCAAGATCTCGTGCATTGGGACCCATGGCTGTGGACCCGAATCGATTAGTATGGAACATTTTCTTTTCCAAGTGAAATCCCTTAGTATATGAAAGAGTGAAAAAGCGCTTTCGTTGTTGTGGAATAAGAAGCCTTCGTATCTTAATACATGTATTGAATCTATCCGGGGCTATTAGAGCGGGATCTACTTTTTGGGGAATATGAGTCGAAGCAATAACAAGAATATTTCTAGTAGAACATCTTTCACAATCCCTGGAGAGATAGTTCGCTAATAGACCGAGGGATAAGTCCTTCGACTCATTCATATCCAGATCATGAATGTCTGGAATCCATATTATGCAAGGAGACATTGCTTTTGCTAATTCGAATTGAAGGGTGATATAAAATCGGTCTATTTCCGGCAGCATATCCAAAGTTACCTCATCCTTCGCCTCGTTACTTAGAACCTTTAGCCACGACAGCTTCCAATCAAGGTCACCGTCACTAGCATCAATATCGCCACTA